TTCATTTGTTTTTTGTATAATAGAAATAATAGAATATGGCTTTTATTATTTTATTTTCGATTTTTTTCTTTATTTTTTTTTTTTTTTTTTTTTTATTGTATTGTATTAATAGGAATTCTTTTGTTAAGAACCCTATGAATTGATTCAAACCTCAGATTCATACTAGAACCGCGATGATTGAATAAAAAAATCTTAAGTTAAGTCAAGGATTCCCTGAGTAAGAAACTTTAGACCATCACTTAGTCCATGAATAGATAGAATAGAATAGATAGAATAACTCAAAAAAAGATTTTTCTTTCATTTCTATTTCTAGATTCGAATTCTTTGAACTTTTTTGGAGCCCGGATACGAGGTTTGAACATTGAGTATGAATCATAGTTCAACTATTTCTTAATCTATTTCGTATATTCCGTGTTCCAGATACTAGAATAAATATCTGACGAAGTAGAATCATCTCTATCAAGATGACAGAACCCTTCTCTGTACTATCAATAGGGTCAATTATAACAAGTCACACACTCATATGCCGGAAATAGAGAAACCAAGAAATTCCGCGATCGAACTCCCAAGCTCAAAATTCGAGCTCTAAACGATTCATTTTGTAGAATTTTGTGGTTCTTATAGCTCTAATTCATTGAAATGCCGTCCAATAAAACCGACGAATTGTAAATCTCCAGAATAATAGATAGAAATATCGCAAATAAAGCCATTGCAACACCCATCAAAGGAGTTGTTCCCCAACCAGGAGCTACTTTCCCATATTCGGAATTCAAAGGTTTTAATAACCCACCTACGGTAGTAGTTTTTGGACGAGATTTAGAATTATTCTCAACAGTTTGTGTAGCCATAAATCCTATTTTATTCATTGAGATCTGTTGACTTTGTATACCATTCCGTTGTAAATAAACGATCTTATCATAGATCCAGTGGGGTCTTGAAATTATATAAATAGAAGAATGGAAACAGCAACCCTAGTAGCCATCTTTATATCTGGTTTACTTGTAAGTTTTACTGGGTACGCCTTATATACCGCTTTTGGGCAACCTTCTCAACAACTAAGAGATCCGTTTGAAGAACATGGGGACTAATTGAAGTAATGTAATGAGCCTCCCAATAGTACTATTGGGAGGCTCATTACATTACTTCAATTGAGATAATGAATAATCATTTCACCTTTTTACTTTTTAGTTGGAACTTTAGGCGGTTCTCGAAAAAAGATAGCGAAAAAAATTATTCCTAGAGTCGAGACTAAGAGGAATGTATAAACCAGTGCTTCCATAGATTCGATCGCAGTTTACAATTATAGCTTCCATACCTATTTGTTTCTTTTTATTTGCTTTTGCGGGGGACCATCTCCCAGATAAAGAAAGAACAAGAGGTGATTCAAACCAAGATTTCTCTCTTATACCCTATGACAAAAACAATTTTTTAAAATAAAATACAGACGAAAGATACCAAAGCAGTCTTGTATCAGACTGCCTGTCTTCTTGTAGTTGGATCTCCAAGTTTTTGGAATGTTCCAAATTCTACTTGAGCATCCAAATCAGGGTCAATGCCAGCAAAAACATCCCTGAACAGGGTTCTAGCACCATGCCAAATGTGTCCGAAGAAGAAGAGCAAAGCAAACGAAGCATGTCCAAAAGTAAACCAACCCCGTGGACTGCTACGAAAAACACCGTCGGATTTCAAAGTAGCACGATCTAATTCAAAAATTTCACCCAATTGAGCACGTCTAGCATATTTTTTCACAGTAGCAGGATCACTATAAGTGACTCCATTGAGTTCGCCACCATAGAACTCAACAGTTACACCTACTTGTTCAACACTATATTTTGACTCTGCCCTTCGAAAAGGAACATCCGCTCTAACAATTCCGTCTCCGTCTACCAAAACGACTGGAAATGTTTCAAAAAAGGTAGGCATACGCCGTACAAAAAGTTCACGCCCTTCTTTATCTCTAAAAACGGGATGTCCTAACCATCCAACTGCTATTCCATCCCCGCTATCCATTGAACCCGCCCTGAATAATCCCCCCTTTGCCGGATTATTCCCAATATAATCATAAAAAGCCAATTTTTCCGGAATTTTAGACCAGGCTTCGGATAAACTTTGATTTTCTGCTAGCCCAACACTAATTCTTCGATATATCTCTTGCTGGAAGTATCCCTGATCCCATTGATAACGAGTGGGTCCAAATAATTCGATCGGAGTAGTTGCTGACCCATACCACATAGTTCCGGCAACAACAAAAGCTGCAAAAAAGACAGCAGCGATACTACTGGAAAGGACGGTTTCAATATTTCCCATACGCAATCCTTTGTATAGACGTTGTGGTGGGCGGACACTAAGATGGAATAGACCCGCTAATATGCCCAATGTCCCTGCTGCAATATGATGAGAGGCTATTCCTCCCGGAAGAAAGGGGTCAAAGCCTTCCACACCCCATGCTGGATTTACAGATTGTACTTTTCCCGTTAGTCCATAAGGATCGGACACCCATATTCCAGGACCATACAAGCCTGTTACATGAAATGCACCAAAACCAAAGCAAGCCACTCCTGAGAGAAATAAATGAATTCCAAAGATCTTAGGCAAATCCAAAGAAGGTTTTCCTGTACGTGGATCAGAAAAAATTTCTAGATCCCAATACACCCAATGCCAGATAGCGGCCAAAAAGCATAAACCAGAAAACACAATATGTGCTCCAGCTACACCTTCGTAACTCCAAATACCTGGATTCGTTACAGCACCTCCCGTGATACTCCAACCGCCCCACGAATTGGTTATTCCTAAACGAGTCATAAAGGGTATAACGAACATACCCTGTCTCCACATTGGATCAAGAACAGGGTCAGAAGGATCAAAAACTGCCAATTCATACAGAGCCATCGAACCGGCCCAACCGGCAACCAGAGCTGTATGCATTATATGAACAGAAATCAACCGGCCGGGATCATTCAATACAACCGTATGAACACGATACCAAGGCAAACCCATGGAAATCCCCCTTTATCAAAGAAAAATAGACACTATGTAACTTTATTGCAATTGCATTGGAAAAGACTCTAATAAAACTATCCTACGGACACCCTTAGTCAGTGAATTATTTCAGAACAGCGGTTACTATTTGTTCTATTCTGTTGGTAATAAAATACTGGAACAATTCTGTTCGTAGCAACAAAGAGAAGCAGATTTATTCTATACTCGATAAGTACCAATACGCAATGGGGGTGAATACCCCTTTCTCTGAGAGAATCCGTACATATTTATTCATCAACCTATTCATACTAATTGAACTTTATTCATTTTCTTTTTTTTATAATCTATGGATAAAGGATAAAAGGATAAAAAATATGAAAAAAGCTACTATTTTCAAATAAAAGCAATAAAATCTTATTGTTACGTTTCCATATCAAAGTCAAATATAGTACTTAGTTCTTTTTTCTTTCAGTTAATGCCTATTGGTGTTCCAAAAGTACCCTTCCGAATTCCTGGAGAGAAAGATTCAACTTGGGTTGACGTATAGTGCGACTTGTCAGATATAGTGGGTCATATGGGCTTTACCCGTTCTCTCCCCTAATCGAGATATCCTCTCTTTCGCCCAAGAAAGTTAATTGAAGCAGCAAAAATTTGGAGCGTGAATTAGATCCATTTTGGGGGATTCATATTACTATTATCAATTAGAAAATTTTATGGTTGATTTGGTTGTACTAAAAAAAGCGAAAATGCAGTATTCAGGCTCCGTTTAGAAAAACCCAATTGAATTGGAACTATATATATGATTTCTAGTCGGACTGTTTGTTAAACGGGTTGATCTCAAACTGTTAATAAATGCTTAGTCGAAGGGAGGAAACAAATTCAAATTGAAAATTGAAAAGGAAGAAAGTCATAACAAAAAAATGGTAATGGGGAGTATTTGTCCTATATGTGCAAATCCAAATCGAGCGAATCTTTACCCGGAGTAGAACATAAACCTAAAAAAATGAAAGAGACCCGCTTAGGAACAAGAAAATACCATCGTTATTTGGATTGAATCTCGATGAAACAATATATCAATGAGAAGTTAATTCAATAAGTTTCGGAATAAATTTATTATTTCTAAATTTCTTATAAATTATAAGAAAAAGGAACGAAGTCAAAACTCATTTTTATTGAAGAAGAAAAACCCTTTCCTTAGAAAGTAAGAAAGAGCTTGTTATGAAAAAATAAAGAGGACGGGAATCCAGACATTGATTGTTTTTTTGTTTGCGCAATTTGTTTGAACCGTATGCATCAAAAGGTGCGTGTACGGTTCCTAAGGGAGACAATTTTACCCTAATCAACCGACTTTATCGAGAAAGAATCATTTTTTTAGGACAAGGAATTAATACTGAGATCTCAAATCAACTTATTGGGCTTTTGATATATCTCAGTCTTGAAGATGATACCAAAGATCTGTATTTGTTTATAAACTCCCCCGGCGGATGGGTAATGCCTGGAATAGCCATTTATGATACTATGCGATTTGTGCGACCAGATGTACATACAATATGCATGGGGTTAGCCGCTTCAATGGGATCTTTTATCCTGGTCGGAGGAGAAATTACCAAACGTATAGCATTCCCTCACGCTTGGCGCCACTGAGGTTTTTTTAAGCTAAAAAGAAGACTATGCCTTCGCCCTATGAAATATGAATTTTAAGTAATAATAGCATGGCACTTCGAACTCGATATGCTCAATTTTTTCATTGGTTTGAAAAAACATTAGATTATGTATTGAGAGAGTAGTATGGGATAAAGGATATTACCGATTTTCTCTTATTTATCGGAAGTCCAGTTCGGCGGCACAAACCCTTTTTGGTCACAACGGAAGGACCTTACCAATAAAAAATTTATGTTATGCAAAGGGTGCAAAAAAAAATATTTTTCTTTGATTAGATTAAAAAGAAACTTTGGGATTGCTGAATCACAGACAAAAAAACAATTCAAATTAAGATAAGATATAAGGCAACGGAGCCATCATAGTATTTTTGAACTAATTGAAAGGAAGGGTGGCAATTTGATCATTTAACCATCTGGATCTGATATATTCTATTTTTCTCTTTCGTTCTTCAATGAAAGTTAAAGATCAATTTTTTTTAGTGTAGAGCCGTATGCATATGCAATGCACCAAAGATGCCCGTACGGTTGTTCAATTCTATATTTTTTCTATTATTCTTTATCTTTATTTTCTCTTCGCTTCATCATGAGAGATAGAGATTTGTTGTTTTATATCATCAGGGTAATGATTCATCAACCTGGTAGTTTCTTTTATGATACACAAGCAGGAGAAGCTATCGTGGAAGCGGAAGAACTACTGAAACTGCGTGAAACTCTCACAAGGGTTTATGTACAAAGAACGGGCAAACCCTTATGGGTTGTATCCGAAGACATGGAAAGAGATGTTTTTATGTCAGCAACAGAAGCACAAGCTTATGGAATTGTTGATCTTGTAGCGGTTGAATAAAAATAACATAGATTTCGTGCAAATACTTGATTTTTGATTTTCTCTTTGAGTTTACTATTAACCGGTTAGGATCAATCTAAACCAGCCCATTATATATACAATTCAACATGCCAACTATTAAACAACTTATTAGAAATACAAGACAGCCAATCAGAAATGTCACAAAATCCCCCGCTCTTCGGGGATGCCCTCAGCGCCGAGGAACGTGTACTCGGGTGTATGTGCGACTCGTTTAGATCAGCTGACATAAAAGAAAGAAAACAACCTTTGCAGTATCAATGATCAGGACTCGGTGAATAGGATAGAATGGAAGAGAGAGGGAATCCCATTCATTATCTAAAAAAAAAGATTAAAAATAAGAAAAGCTATCCTATTTCCCCATTGTATATGTATATGAATTTTATGGTTTCCAAATCCAATTACCTAAATTTAAGATGAGAAGGAATTCTCCATTGGTAGCAAATGGTTATCCAGGAAATATTATTTTAAATAAAGATTAAGCTCCTGCTCTAGCAAGAACGGACTAAGAGGGTCAGTTACCCAGCTAACTTTCATAATTAAATACCGTTACTGTATAGGTAGATCTCATTGTGAAAGGCCTAGTACTGGATAATTCATAGGTAGAGCCAACGAGGGTGAACTATACAAGTTACCAGATTAAATGAAGTAAAGGCTCCGGTGTATAGAGAAGACCTCACCGTTTAAGACGTCACCATAGAAACGATGTAACCCACTATTTCTTTATACATTTATAGTTTTTTATTTACTATAAATCCTCTATTTTTCCATTTTTGACACCTAGAACAGAATACAATTTAGTATTTCTTCTTATTTTGCATTGAAATGTCTAAAAAAAAGAAAAAATCGTGGTCGGGAAAGTTATAGTAGCCAAAGCCATTGGATTTTGTATTTTATACATTGGGAAAATCCGTTTTGTTATTACTAAATTAGTAAAGGGGAAGGGAATAACTGAAAGGAAAATAAATCAATTAGTTATTCATAAAAGTTTCATTTATTCAATGACTAGAATTAGACGGGGATGTATAGCTCGGAGACGTAGAACAAAAATTCGTTTATTTGCGTCAAGCTTTCGAGGGGCTCATTCAAGACTTACTCGAACTATTATTCAACAGAAAATAAGAGCTTTGGTTTCGGCGCATCGGGATAGGGACAGTCAAAAGAGAAATTTTCGCCGTTTGTGGATCACTCGAATAAACGCAGTAATTCGCGCAAGGGGGGTATCCTATAGTTATAGTAGTTTTATAAAAAATATGTACAATAGACGATTACTTCTGAATCGTAAAATACTTGCACAAATAGCTATATCAAATAGGAATTGTCTTTATATGCTTTCCAACGAGATCCTAAAAGAAGTAGGTTGTAAAGAATCCACCAGACTGATTTAAACGGAGTTTCCCGGAGAGTGAACTCCGGGAAGGTAGAGGAGAAATTACTAGGATAAAATAGGCTATAGGAAAAAGGAATGAACACGTTTAATACACAAAGCTTTCTACGATTTGTTTCTTACGACATAATAAGAAAATATGTATTCTCGGAAAAATACCAATCTCCCTTTGAGTTCGGTTAAAATTATGATTCGCGAGTAACAAACCTATTTATTTCTGGTTCTAAGACCAGTAGTTCGAAAGGTCGACTCGGTTTTTTCAAATTGTTTCTCATTATTGAGAAAAGGTAACAAAGATAAAATACGGGCTTGTTTTATAGCAAGAGTAATTAATCGTTGTTGTTTCAAGGTCAATCTATTCACTCGTCTGGATAATATTTTTCCTTGTTCACTAATAAATCGACTAATTAAACTCATGTTTCTATAATCAATTCGATCCCCCGATTGAATCGGGGGCAAACGCCTACGAAAAGATCGCTTGGATTTAAGAAAAGGTCGCTTGGGTTTATCCATGGTTTGCTTTAGTTTATTCCTTATCTCGATAATCCTATTTCGTAATTCTAATTCATTTGAAAGCCACCCAAAATAGGATTTTTGATTTTCTATTTCATTTTACTATGTTATATATCATTTTTATATTATCTATAAAGATAATGTGATTTTGTCCCCTTCAAAAAAGGACAGGTACTCAGTTTGATCTATTTCTTTATCTCCCCATGAATCATATGCTTGTAACAATACGGACAGAATTTTCGCAATTCTAATCGATTAGGCGTATTATGCCGGTTCTTTTGAGTAATATATCTGGAAATACCCGTTGATACCCTAGTAGCGCTATTTCGCACACAACCGGTACATTCCAAAATCACTGTTATTCGGACATCTTTCCCTTTGGCCATGAACCCCCTTTGAGTTTTGAATTCTTCTTTTTTCGATTCAAAACGAAAAAGAAGAAAGGAAGAAAAAATAGAAGTTACTAATTTGAAATTGAATTATCGGTTAGAAAAGAAAGATAAAAGTAAAAAGGAAATGAAAGTCATGGTAAATAATAAGTAATACAAAGTTTTCTAACGTATATTTCAAATCGAAGTACAGTCTTTCATTTTTCATTTTACTATTGTATAGAAGACTATTTCTTTAGACCCGCATTTTCTATTCTACTCCAATTCCTCTATTATTACTATTCATTTATTGAAATCGAGTCTGACAGATTACTTTTATTCTTTCTCTTTTTTCCCTGTTTCATTTTCAAATTCGAAGGGAAAAAAGAGAAAAGAGGAGAGGAGGGACTAGTCAAAGATATTTTATTGTATCTTTAATGTTCTTTAGTCCTTCCCGTGCCAATAACTAGAATGAAAAAAAGGGGAATGTCAACGCATCTGGAAAAAAACGATTAATCTCTATCAATAGACCTGCTAAAGCCGCGAACCATAGCGTACTTAATACCGGTGCCACGGAGAGATATGTTTTGAAATATCTCATTAAAAACCCTCCCTTTTTATTGTTTTTTATTATATTGTAATATATAAAGCATATATGATTCGATGGATATGTAGTTAAGGACCACTTATAGTTCTATACATAATCCTTAATTCAAATTGAATTTGTCTCTTATTCTATAGTAAATTGTACAACGATTCAGTAAAAGTAAATAAGATTTTATCCTTTATTAAAAATTAAAACAGAAAAAACGTTTCCATATTACTCCCCCTTACGAGTATTTACGAAAAAAACTCTTTTAGTTTAGTATCCAAGTCTTTTACTTGTATTATATGTTAAATGAGACCAAAAAGAAGAAATGGGGCATAAAATTTTGTCTATCAATGGAGTAAATAACGATGTGGAAAACAAAAGAGGAATTCTATACAATGACACTATAGAACAATGGAAGGGATGTAGCGCAGCTTGGTAGCGCGTTTGTTTTGGGTACAAAATGTCACGGGTTCAAATCCTGTCATCCCTACCTATTACTACTCCTTTGAGATGAGAAGTAAGGAGGGATCAACTGAAATCGATTCAAATCTTTGATTTTTATAGGATATTATCCATACAAAATGGATTGGGGATTACAGAAAGAATCCTTTTCTTTACAGTCTGATTTATTCAGATAAGAAAGCGCTCTTAGTTCAGTTCGGTAGAACGTGGGTCTCCAAAACCCAATGTCGTAGGTTCAAATCCTACAGAGCGTGATTTTCTGATTCTTAGTTTAAGTTGTAAATCAAATTAGGCTGAAATGGATTCAGTAACTTGGACAGCAATAGCAATTTGACCTCCTATGGATTAAAGAAAAAGAAAAGAGGAGGTCAATAAACAATAAAAAAAGAGATCTTAATTAATCAAAGATCTAACTGATCACCACGTCTGTATTGTAAATATGCAGTTACGAATAATCCTGCTAAAGTAATAGGAATTAAACCTAACACGATTCCAAATAGAAAAACTTCAATCATGTCAATTTGTTTGAAAGAAAAAAGGTAATATCTATACCTAAATATTAATCCGAATTGACATGAATCTCAATGAGCAAAAATTTACACTTGAGTCTGTAGCTAACTATAGGTGTAATCTCACAGAAAAATTTCCTTTTCTGAATTATTCAGTTCAAATATTCATTTGAGTTCCAATTTTAAATAAGGCGTATCTTGCTCAAACCAATAAATAGAGCAGAGGTTATAGTTAAAGCCGCTAGTAGAAAACCAAAATAACTAGTTATCGTAAGCATAAAGTAGCTAAATGAAATAGAATTTTTCTACATAGGTTTAGAAAGCACTTACCTAAGTTTCCATTTTTGCAAAATAGAAGGATATGAAAAAATAGCAATTGAAAATTTTTTATTCATCTATCATTATAGACGGCACTAACAAAGATAAAGTGACAGGTCTAGAAAATGAAATCGATTCATCATCTCTAACATCTATCCATCTTGCTATTTCAATCAAGTGGTTCATTAAGTAATTCTTGGATAATACGAGCTCAGTCGTGTAACTTCATTCAAAACTAAAACTATTATTTTGGAATACAATTATAACATCCTTTCTATTTTGATCATTTCTGCTTTTGAATTCTATCGAACCTATTGTTGATTTTAGAGCAAAGAGTAGACTTACAAAT